GGTTCGTGCGCATTAGAAGTAGACATGAGCGGTTGTCTTAGCGCGCATCGAAGCATGAAAGACCTTGCCTTTGAGGGATTCCTTCTCGCTTGCTTGCTGTCTAAGCTCTTCGATCCTGCCCTGCTTTGATTCTTGCGCTTGCTTGTACCCCTTCTTTCTTTGGCGCTTGCCTGGATCGCTATCTTACTAGCAGTAGTGCTGTTTTCTATTTGAGCTTCTCTTTTTTCCTTTATCGAGCATAATGATTCGAATCGGTAAAATTCTTTGCCGAAAGAGTTCTCCCTTATCGGATGGCATCAGATGCCGGTTAGCGTTCTTTATGGGTATTATTCGGTGTCTGTGGCCTCTTAGCTTTGTGGGTGATATCGTATGGTTGGTATCTCACCGCATAAGTGTCAGGGATGGCGTAGTTCATTAGTGCTTTCCGAGGATGTCTGTGCGTGCTCTCCCGTCTTTAGTCTTTCTCGGCGTCAACCCCAAATACAAAAAGAATTTGAGCATTACCCGCTCTATCAGATAGGACGACCTACTCCTTAGTTGAACCAAACTTTGCCACTCACCTTCATCCGAAAGAGACCGCACGAAAGCAGTTTTTCCTAAACGGTGATACCGCCTGGTTTGAAAATTCAATCTTTTAACAGCTTGCGGGGCCTGAAGGTGATATTAATACCACTCCAGCCCCTGCAGCCCCAAAGTGCTAGATCCATCGAAGTAGAGAGTCCATGGAACCACCTCTGCAAAGGCGAGGACTTCTTCATCGAGCTCGAAAAAATTCATGGTATGATCTGCCAAGAAGTCTGCAAATACCTGTCCTTTGACCGCCTTCATAGGAACGTACCGAAAAGTGAACTCGGATTGCCCTAGGATCCACTTCTCCCCTTCAACACGGGTCAGCATATACTTAATCAGGTCCGTTCGAGCAATTACCAACACTGTTGTGGAAAGGATGTAGTGTCGGAGCTTGGTTGCTGCAAAGTAGAGCAATAAGCACATCTTCTTAGGGGTATGTAAGACCGAGATAATACACGGCCGGCTCCTACCCGATAGTTGAACTGGAATTACCTTCTCTACCCACTGGTACTACTCCTTCGGAAGGCCTGCTTTCAGCACCTATTCGATACCGGTTTCACCTTCCGTTGTTGATTCCTCTCCCGGGACTCCTACTGCGGGTTCCCCATTTATGATGGTCTTTCACCTGGAGTAAAGAATTATGGAAAGGTTTCGAGGCTTAATAGATGGTAAGCTAGAAGCATCCAAGTTAGGTGAGCTTGAAGGCATCGGTTGAAGCCCTTAGTTGCAAGGTCTTTGACTGTGCCGGATGTATAATAGATCTTATATAGTTCCGGAAAGATAGAACACACTACTGTACGCTAATAGGTGCTTCTACCTAAAAGAGTTAGTAAACTACCTCCGGTCGAAGCAACGGTTGTTGTTGGGTGGATTTGGAATGGCTATATCCTTTGCTGTTAGCAGGCAGGTTTCCATTCTTTGTTGATGAAAGTATGGCATATGATCGAATAGGTGGGCGGCCTATCTCCTTCTCCAACTACTAGAGGTGCTGTATTTATCGAATATCCGCTTGAAGTGAGAACTCCTAGCTACTGGCTATAGCTGATGAGTTGCAGCAAAGGTGGGACTGGAATGGGTTGATAGAGTGATCTGGAGCATTAGAAGATCCCCGTATGAGACTCGACGTCGATCAGCTCGATGAGGGTGCTTTCTCTCCCATAGTGTGTTCATGAATGAAGCCCTGTAAGTCTCTTGCTTAGACTTATGGTTTCTTACTGAGGAAGCCTTCTGGTTCATTCGAGTTCGATGTACCTTTTGTAGTTGGGTTCCTCCCCGTTGTCTCTCCCCCGCGCTGTGAATGAAGTGAGTAATTCGTTGGTGCTTGCCCTTCAGTAAGTAGTTCGGATGGCTGGATACATGCTACGCTCTGCCACGCTTGCCTGACCGCGAGAAGCCTTAGGGTAAAATAATCTTTAACAGCAATTTGAGAGCATCTTTGGAATTGAAAGAAGGGGCTAACCTGACTTTCACTTTCATAAAAAGAGAAAACTGGACTTGCACTTTAAGAAATGGAATTGCGATGAGCCAGAAGTTAGAATATCGCCTAACCACCTGTCTCCGTCTCCCGTAGTTCCCCCCAGAAACATCCGTTTGCCTACTTCTACTCTGGCCGGGGGTAACAGTCTTTTTGAGAACCAAGTGGCCCTTGAGGAAGACCTTCAGAAAACCCCTCTAACTCGGGGAAAGGAATTCAAACCCATAAAATGAGTCAAGTCTATGATAGGTACCAATAGTCTTTATGGCGCGCTTACCCCTTATGCAAAGCACCAATGACTTCGGTCTTCTGAAAGGGGCTTAGGGCATATCATCAAAGAAAGAATCCCGAGGAAGGGGGTGAAGCTGAGGTTAGAAAAGGTTTCTCCCGCTGTTGCTAGTTCTTCCGTTGTTGGTAGTTCCTCAGGTCGGGTTGTTTCTTTTTCAGAGCTTTTTCAATTCTTTCAGAACCTTTCGTATGCGCCTATTGGAAGATTTGGGCTACCTCCTCTCTTTCCGATCTCATTCAGATAATAAGCCAGTCCGGTTTATTATTATTAGATAGTGAGTGGGTAAGAGAGGTGCTTGGTCTGTCTCCGAATGTGGGCCTAGAAGCATTAGCCGAGTCTCTGAATATTCCCGAGGGTTCTCAGGATAAAGACAGCCTTAAGGTGCTAACGGAGCTTCCACGGTCTCAGTCCATGAAGGTGCTTGCTTTATTGGTTGGCAGCTTGGTTATAGTCGTTATGAAGAATGAAGGAGCACTGCTGCACTTCCACGACATGGGAAAGGATCATGGGATGAGGAAAAGAAAGAAAAGGTGCAAGGTGAGGAGATATCGAGAGGTAGAATAGCTGAAATGAGTTCAAAGGAATTAGTTAAGACACGCTTCTTTAGCACAGGCCACGGAGTGAAGTTGGAAGGTTCAATGAACTACGCGAAGGGCAAATCTTGGGCGCTATTGTTGTCTATATACAAGTGGCGTAGGCGAAGCTGTGGCGACTCGTGGAGTAGACAGCGAGCTCCGCTTGAACAGAAAGCAGCAAGCTGCAAGCACTACTCTAAAAGCAGTGAGCTCCGCAACAAAAGCGAAGCGAGCCGCGGTAGCCTATTCAGTTTTTCAGCTGCATCGTACCATACTATGGGAGGGGTCCGTACCTCCTTTAGATAGAGCCCCCCTGCTCCTAATGTAGAGCTAGAACTACTGCTACCGTGGAATCCGCGGTCACACATAAGTATCTCGCCTTCCAAAAAGGCTGCTAATTAGCACTAATGCTAATGGGGACCATCGATCAAGAAGGACTTCGGAGACTGCAATCGAATTGATCAAAAAATCGAAAGAGGGCCAACTCTTCTAGTTGCGCCTCTAACCTTACTACGCTACCCTGATAAAAGGTCGAATTCAGCAGGACTGCAGGCACGAAATGCCGATCAAATCCGTTAAAGGAAGCCTAATCAAAGCGGGCAAACAAGAAGATCTGACTGGGCTGATGATGGACCGGATCTCGAAAGGCGAGAGGCTTTCATAAAGACGTATGATAAAAGGAGGGTCGAGAGAGGCTTATTGCACGATCCACCCAAGCCAGCTAAGCTAATAAATGCTGCATAAGATAAGAGAGTGGGAGGCCGGCC